TTCAGCAGCTTGGTCGGACCAAGCCTCCGCAATTTCAGAATCTCCCTGTCTAATGGCCTGTTCTCCTCGGTCGGAATAGGTAGTTCCTTCCCTTCGAACCGTACTTGAGAGTTTCCTACCTCATACGGCTCGCTCCGCAGTCTTTTTGTGTCCCAGATTAATCTACCATATCTTTAACGGAATAGGATTTCCGAGAAATCTATCCGATTTTTTATTGGGTTAACCAGAGGAGGTTAATTACATAAGTTTCAAACTCTCATTTTGATCAAAAATCTGTTTTTTCTTTTTTCCTATCTTCAGAAGAATAAAGAATAGCTATCCCTTTTTATTGTTATAATCTTCTGAAAGGTAACTATCTCGATTTCATATAGAAATTTATATAGAATTTTTGAAAAAGACTTTTCTCTAAAAAAAAGAAAGGACTTACTATCTTTGGGATCTGATGCTACACCGCTGCTCAATACCTTAGTAGATCGACTCTATTACATAAGTTAATTCCTAACTTTTATATCATATCATGACATAAGTAAGCAGTTCTTATTGTATCGGCCCGAAAACAAACCTCTCTAATTGATCTTTACGGTGCTTCTTCTCTCAATTAGATCCTTTATCCATAGAATCTAGTATATAGGCTGTAACCATTTATGTCGGCTCCTACGAAGTCTGTTTTTTTGCTACAGCTGATAAAAATCGTTGCTTTAGACGATACCTATGTAGAAAGCCTATTTTTTGCTAGTATTTACTAGCAAATTGGATCTTTCTTCCCTTCTTTCTATAGTGGAGATAGTCGCACGTAATGACAGATCACGGCCATATTATTAAAAGCTTGCGGTAAGAATGGGTTTCGCTCTAGTGCCCGGAAATAATATTCCAAAGCCTTCGTATGCTCCCCGTTGCTTGTGTGGATAAGTCCTATGTTATAGAGTATATAACTTCGATCATAGGGATCAATTTCTAGTCGCGTAGCTTCATAATAATTTTGTAAAGCTTCCGCATAATTTCCTTCGGATTGAGCCGACATCCGTTACGGTCGTTCATTTTATTCAATGAATCTCCGTTCCAAAACCGTACGTGAGACTTTCATCTCATACGGCTCCCCCCTTCTGTGCATAGTAATAAAGGGAATAATCCATGTAATTCAAAAGGGTTGGGATATTCTCATTATGAACTGATGGGGGCTGGTGTTTTTACAAGAAATCTCTAGCCAGCCTTCCTGCAAGAGGTCCATCTTTTCTTAACACAAAAGATGTTGATGCTAGATAGAAATAAATGGTAACTCAAACAATTTCTTTGTCCTCAACGCCTTCTATTTCAGGAATTCGTCACTTCAACGATCTTCGATGGTTATACGGGTATCCAAAATACGAACGAGATGGATGTTTGTTGTCCCAACCACTCTTATTAGTCCCGATCCCAATAAAATAAGAAAAGGGGTAATTTATAACAAAGGTTTCGTGTTGTTGATTCCTGGGTATAGTGTAGTGCTTCTTCCTTTATGCGACCTATTAGTTATTAGTACTAGTAAAGTTGGATTGACCTGCAATACATAAATAACCCGTAGGTTTAACCTTTCGCTCAATACTAGAATCGACAATTGAAGCATCTAAGACTGCATCAATCGTGGATACACGACAGAAGGAATTGTTCTATCTCCAAACTTCACCTTCACCAAGCGTAGGTTTATTTCAAGAATTTATTCCTTTATCCCTAATCATATCTCTTTCTTGTAAGGATGAATGAGGGCGGTAAAGTACAAGTAAATAAGAAATTCCATACATAATTAATATATAAAAAGAATCAAATCGCACCATCTCTATAATAGGTAAATGCCTCTTTTTCTCCTGAAGTTGTCGGAATTATTCGTAATAAGATATTAGCTACAATTGAAAAGGTCTTATCAATAAAATTTCCATTTATCTGAGATCTAGGCATAGTTTGCAATCCATTCTATAAATTCTTCTCATTTCATTATCCCCCTCGGGGGAAAATGATCTCACAAACAAAGGAATTGTACAGTACGAAATCACATAAAAACAAACAAATTCTAAAAAAAAAACGAATTCTAACAAAAAGGATGTCGACCTTCCACCCTAATTGTCCCAAAGCAAAGGGGCAGGGATGGATAGGAAATATGTAAATCCGATTGACTGGGTTTCATTCCAATTATACCAATAAACAGAACTCTTACCATTTTTGATAAGTTAGATAATAGATATCTATTTGGTTTGAATTGAATGTATACACCAATGGAAATAAAAAAATCACAGACGACTCATTAATTTGTAATAGATCTATGATATGGGGTAGCTCATGAAAAGAGTTGTTGTTGAGAAACCTAAAATAACAAAGGAGTTTTCGAATTTCTATAGAACCATAGTCCAACTAAACTATAAGTAGAGTCTAAACGTAATTAGAGTAACGTAATCATAGTATAAAATGGGGTTAGTTGATTCATTTCAATTCATTAGCTTAATCTAGTATAAATATCAAAATAAAATGACGGGATCCTTGTCTTGACAAAATAGATATCTATTTTTTTGATTGTTAATATCTTTAACAATCGAAAATGGTGTTTTTTCGTTCCCTAGAAGCTGACTTTGTTTAACAAAAAGTTTTCGATTTCGAATTGATCGGCCGCGCCTGTATTGCAATAATTCAATAATATGAATAACTCGCTATTCAATCGGTTTCTGGACCATAATCCGAAGATTATATAGGAAAGGTGGCCGAGTGGTTCAAGGCGTAGCACTGGAACTGCTATGTAGACTTTTGTTTACCGAGGGTTCGAATCCCTCTCTTTCCGAATCTTATCTTATTCTAATTCACCAACGTTATCGACCACAATCTATCTAATAACAATCGACACCATTTTATCCAATGGTAATTCTAGGGATTCTCTATTCTTTTCCTAATAACTTTGGTTGGTATCGAAAATTTCGAAAAAAAAAATAGACAAGGAGCGAGAATCTCACCGCTAGTTGTAATACAAGAATCGTAGAAAAATACGGATTAAATCCCTTCTACTTCGGAAAAGGGGATCCAAATTGTCCGAAGATTTGTGTTCTTTTTATTTGATTAGGATCAAGTCTGACGTGAATAATATTCCACGACTAGCAACTCATTGATTTTTAAACCGACCCATTTACTATCTATTATTTGATTTACTACCCCTTTATATTGGGATGAGTCAAGAGTCAAATGTTTTGGCAATTCCTCGCGGGAAGCAGAATCCATAGAATTTTGAACCAGAACTTTGGATCTTTGTTCATTTCTCGTAGTAATAATATCGCGAGGTTTACAGCGATAACTTGGGATATCGACTATACGCCCATTAACTAAAACGTGTCTGTGGTTAACTAATTGTCTGGCTCCAGGAATGGTCGAGGCCATGCCCAATCGAAAAAGGATGTTATCCAAACGCATCTCAAGTAGTTGTAGTAAAACCTGACCCGTTGATCCTTTGGCTTTTCCAGCGATACGAACATATCTAAGTAATTGCCGCTCTGTTAGACCATAATGAAAGCGCAATTTTTGTTTTTCTTCTAAACGAATACGATATTGAGATCTTTTCCCGGAACGTGGTTGACTTCTAGGACCACTCCCGGATCCAGGTCTTTTACTAGTGAGTCCCGGTAAAGCCCCCAAACGGCGTATTTTTTTGAAACGAGGCCCTCGGTAACGAGACATAAAAACTCCTTATTTTTTAAAAATGAAAAAAAAAAATGAAAAATAGACATAATAAACTTAAATTAAGACTGAACTAAACGATAAACAAAGGTAAATCCGCGGAAGTACTACAAAGAAGAATGAGATGAATTGTATTCCATATATGAAATATATTGTATATGTATACATAGGAAGTTAAGTGTCCCCCTCCTTGTTTGTTCTGTATGGATCTAAATCCCCCATCTTTATTCATAGTTGGAAGTTCCTACAACATAATAAATCTATTATCCGACGTTTGGATCAAAAGGGAGGAGCTTTTTCAATATTCCTTGATCTCAAGAAGACGTTGTGATTTTCAATCATGAAAAAATCGAACAAATAGGATAGGACAAGCCGGCTATCGGAATCGAACCGATGACCATCGCATTACAAATGCGATGCTCTAACCTCTGAGCTAAGCGGGCTCACATAAAAAGAAAAGTGCATAGGAATTCGGAAAACAGGGGGATCTTGGCTATATTCTATGCATTTTATTCTATTCATTCTAGTAATGAAATAAAATGCATTTTTTCATTAAATGAGTTTAACTATTAAACTAAAATTCTGATAATTATAGTGATAATTAGTCAATTATCATTATAATTATTAACTAAAGTATGAAAAATTTGAAGAGTTTTTTTATGAACAATACTATCCCTAACTATTATTAGTTCTAATAGTGATTAACTATAGATATATTAGTTATAGATATATTATATTAGTTATAACAGATTATAGAAATTCTATAAGATTCGAGTATGAATCTAATATAATAGACTAGACTATTAGGTAAATTAAATAAAGGATAAGATAAGGACAAAAATAAAGATAAAGATAGAAATAGGGGTGCAATTCAGATAATAATGAGATATTCCTACGGTTTCGTTCGGAAAGGTAGGAGATAGGACGACAAAAAAGAAGAATCAATATCGATCGTTCCAGTATTATAAACAAAACAGTGTGAGAAAAATCAGAGTGGAAAAGACATATATATACATACGGGATAGATCTATCCATATTGAATTGCAGATCTATCATTGATAGAATCTTTTCAGATTGGTCCAAACAAATACAAATATGTGCATCGGGTCTTCCTAACGAGATGAAAGAAGATAGACAAGAAATAGAATATGAAGTAGACACTTTATCGATATAGGGATAAGTATACTATCTAGTGAATTACAAGGTTCCAACCAAACTAAATGAAAGAGGAGGATTGGATCACAATAAGATCCCAGTCTTATAAGGAGAAGTAGGTGGAAAGGGGGATATGGCGAAATTGGTAGACGCTACGGACTTGATTAGATTGAGCCTTGGTATGGAAACCTACTAAGTGGTAACTTCCAAATTCAGAGAAACCCTGGAATTTAAAATGGGCAATCCTGAGCCAAATCCTATTTTCAGAAAACAAGAGTTCAGAAAGCGAAAAAAAAAAAATGGATAGGTGCAGAGACTCAATGGAAGTTGTTCTAACGAATGGGGTTGCCTTTACTCTTATTAATTACATCGGTAGAGGAATCCTTCTACTCCATAAAAGAAAGAATTACCCTAGATACGTACTGAAATAGCAAAGATTAATCACGACCCGAATCCTTATTTTTTTTTTTTCAGAACAATTCAGAAATTGTTCTGAATTGATTCCAGAGGGAAGAGTCGAATATTCAGTGATCAAATCATTTACTCCGGAATATGATGGATCTTTTGAAGAACTGATTAATCGGACGAGAATAAAGATAGAGTCCCATTCTACATGTCGATACTGACAACAATGAAATTTATGGTAAGAGGAAAATCCGTCGACTTTAAAAATCGTGAGGGTTCAAGTCCCTCTATCCCCAAGAAAAATAATCCCTATTTGACTCCCTAACCATTTATCCTCTTTCTTTTCTTAGTCAGTGATTCAAAATTTTCTATGTTTATTATTTATTCTACTCTTTCACAAATGGATCGGTCAGAAATCTTTCTCTATAAAATCTTGTAATAGATATTATCTACGTTAAAATATACGGTAAAATACCGATCCATACTATGCTATGGGAAAAATTTCCATCCCATCCATTATGGACTCACTTACAGTCCATATCATTACTCCCGCATTTACAAGGTCTTCTTTTTCCGAAAATCCAAGCAAGAAATTACAGTGCTTTTTGAATTTCTTTAATTGACATAGACCAAGTCCTTTAGTAGGATAATAATAATGTGTCGGGAATGGTCGGGATAGCTCAGCTGGTAGAGCAGAGGACTGAAAATCCTCGTGTCACCAGTTCAAATCTGGTTCCTGGCACGTGGTTAATGTATCCAATGGATACTCATCCAAATGAATCGATATTGATCCCGATTTCGGTTCGTTAATCGTCTACAGCATGATACATACTTATCCATCTATATGAATAGATATACAGCCACGTTTTGTAGATGGGTAAAGAAAATGTATATGAGTAAAGAAAAATATATATGAGTAAAAAAGAAAAGAATTAGATGCTGCTCCTTCTTCTTTTTTGTTTGTTCATGCTGTATCTAGTTTCGATCAAAAAGAACGTTAACACTTCATACATATCACATATCCAATCGAAGTTAGTTAGCTGAAAATCCCAAAAGCCTAGTCTAGAAGAGTTAAAGAAAGGATAATAAATAATACACAGAATTCATTTCAGATACAGTACAAAAAAATCCGATCCCTTTTTCATTTCTGAATTTGGATTTCATAATTTTCTATTTGATTTCCGATTCTATTTCTCTATTCGATTTCTTCACTGCTTATTATGTAAGTTTCCGTGGCCCACTTAAGTGATGTGCGCGGTACAAAGTTCATGGTACGGAACTCTTTGGGTTCATCCCGAGGCTCTGTTTGCCCCCAAAAAAGAAAATAGATCTATTTCAAATTGGAGAATCTGAATGAAGCTCGAGCCCACCTAGAATACGAATAAGAGTGCAGTTACTCTGTTTCGTCTGGAGCAGAACGCAAAAGGATTCCTTGAATATCTGATCTGATCTAGAATCGTAGAAGTAAATAGTAGTTTCTAACCATTCAATGGGCATCTTGTATTTCATAGAAATTGGGGGCAATATAATCTTTACGTAAGGGCCAGCCTATCCAACTTTCAGGCATCAAGATCCGTTTCAGACGTGGATGATTCTCATAAGAGATTCCTAGCATATCATAAGATTCTCGCTCTTGAAAGTCCGCGCTTTTCCAAATCCAGAAAACAGACGGGATTCTAGTATTTGTCCTTGGAACAAATACTTTTATGCATACCTCCTCTGGTTGATCTATACCATACTGTATTCTCGTAAGATGATATACGCTAGCTAACAACCCGCCCGGTGCTGCATCATAAGCACATTGGGAACGTAGATAATTGTAACCATATGCATATAAAATGACAGCAATGGAGTACCAATCCTCAGGCTTTATTTGTAAAGTCTCGATTCCTTGGTAATCGAAGCCCAAAGATCTATGAACTAGCTCATGCTTGACTAGCCAAGCAGATAAACGACCCTGCATCTTCTTGATCTCTCCCACGTTTGTATTTGTATGAATATTTCCAATTTACGATAAAATTTATGAAGATTGATCCGCCATTTGTTATTCTGCACAAACAAATTCCACCTTACCTAATTTACTAATTCATAATTGGGTACTGAACTTTTGTATTTGAAAAAGTTTTCAAAGGCTATTTCTGGCGTAGATGAAGATTGAGAAAGTAATCCTTGATCGTAATTTCCAATATGAGTACTGCGCCCAACATGAAACTTGTGATTGGTAGTAAAATATCGATTTTCCTGTTGAGACCC